TTTCTGCTAGCCCGGCGCTAACTCTTCGATATATCTCTTGCTGGAAGTAACCCTGATCCCATTGATAACGAGTGGGACCAAATAATTCGATGGGGGTAGTTGCTGAACCATACCACATAGTTCCAGCAACTACAAAAGCTGCAAAAAAGACAGCCGCGATACTACTGGAGAGTACGGTTTCAATATTTCCCATACGTAATCCTTTGTATAGACGTTGTGGCGGTCGAACGCTAAGATGGAATAGACCCGCTAATATGCCCAATGTACCGGCTGCAATATGATGAGAAGCTATTCCTCCCGGAACAAAAGGATCAAAACCCTCCACGCCCCACGCCGGATTTACAGGTTGTACTTTTCCCGTTAGTCCGTAAGGATCAGACACCCATATTCCAGGACCATACAGGCCTGTTACATGAAATGCACCAAAACCAAAGCAAGCCACCCCGGAGAGAAATAAATGAATTCCAAAGATCTTGGGCAAATCCAAAGAAGGTTTTCCTGTACGTTCATCAGAAAATATTTCTAGATCCCAATAGACCCAATGCCAGATAGCTGCCAAAAAGCATAAGCCAGAAAATAAAATATGTGCCCCAGCTACACCTTCGTAACTCCAAACCCCTGTATTCGTTACAGTCCCTCCTGTGATACTCCAACCCCCCCACGAATTGGTTATTCCTAAACGAGTCATGAAGGGTATAACGAACATACCTTGTCTCCACATTGGATCAAGAACGGGGTCAGAAGGATCAAAAACTGCTAATTCATAGAGAGCCATCGAACCCGCCCAACCAGCAACCAGAGCTGTATGCATTATATGAACGGAAAGCAATCGGCCGGGATCATTCAATACAACGGTATGAACACGATACCAAGGCAAACCCATGGAAAATACCCCTTTATCAAAGAAAAATAAACACTACGTAACTTTATTGCATTGGAATATACTATGACTATGCTGCGGACTTCCCCTGTTCAGTGGATTATTTCCTAACAAGGGTTATTTATTCTATATTCTATTGTGTTCCAAATAATGGAAGAATTCTGTTCGTAAGAACAAAGAGAAGCAGATTTATTCTATACTCGATAAGTACCAATACGCAATGGTGGATTGATACCACTTTCTATGAGTAAATGCGTTTATCATTCGAAAGGCCTGCTCGTAAAAAATTTCCTTTATTTTTTTCTTTCTTTCTGAATTTTGCTAATCTATGGATAAAATAAATATGATAAAGACCATATTCTAAAGACAATAAAACCACATTATTACGTTTCCACATCAAAGTGAAATATAGGATTTAGTTCTTTTTTCTTTCAATTTATGCCTATTGGTGTTCCAAAAGTACCTTTCCGAAGTCCGGGAGAGGAAGATGCATCTTGGGTTGACGTATAGTGCGACTTGTGAGATATATTGGGTCATATGGGATTTCCCCGTTCTCTCCCCCGATCGAGATATCCTCTGTTTCGCCCAAGAAGTCGAAATGGAATCATCCATAAATTGGAGCGTGAAGTGCAATTAGATGCATTGTTTGGAGGAATTCATAGTACTATTATCAATTCGAATAATTTATGGTTGACTTTGATTGGACTCAAAAAATGAAGTATCCAGGCTCCGTTTAGAAAAAACCCAATTGGTAATATATCTAGGATTACTACGTGTATCCTAAATGATTCCTGTTTGTTATTTGGAAAGTCATACCAAAAAGAAATGGTGGTGAGAAGATTTGTCCTATATGTGCAAATCAAAACGGGGTGAATCTTTACCCGGAGTAGAGCATAAACCTAAAAAGATGAAAGAGACCCATTCAGGAACAAGAAAATACCATCGTGATTTGGATTGAATCTCGATGAAACAATACATCAATGAAAAGTGAATTCGATAAGTTTTTCTATTATATAATAAAGAAGAAAAAAATGCGTCTTTATTGAAAAATCGAAGAAAAAGCCCTTAATCTATACATTGATTCTTTTTTTTTCGCTATTTTTTTTTGAACCGTATGCACCAAAAGATGCATGTACGGTTCCTAAGGGATACAATTTTGCCCTACTCAACCGACTTTATCGAGAAAGATTACTTTTTTTAGGCCAAGAAGTTGATAGCGAGATCTCGAATCAACTTATCGGTCTTATGGTATATCTCAGTATCGAGGATGATACCAAAGATCTGTATTTGTTTATAAACTCTCCTGGCGGATGGGTAATACCCGGAGTCGCTATTTATGATACTATGCAATTTGTGCGACCAGAGGTCCATACAATATGCATGGGATTAGCCGCGTCAATGGGATCTTTTATCCTGGTTGGAGGAGAAATTACCAAACGTCTAGCATTCCCTCACGCTTGGCGCCAATGGGGTTTTTTATTTGAGAGAAAAAGTAAAACTATGCCTTCGCCATATGAATATTAAGTAATAATAGCATGGCACTTCGAATTCGATATGAAAATTTTTTGCATTGTTTTTTTTTTCAAAAGATTCGATTATGTATCGAGAGAGTAGTATGAGATAAAAGATATTTCCGATTTTCTCTTATCTATCGGAAGTCCAATTTAGCGTTACAAACTTGGTTGTTTTCACACCGAAAGTCTCTTAACAATTTTTAAGTTATAAAAAAAAGAGTGCAAAAAAAAAACCAAATTTTTCCCTTTTTGGTTGGATCAAAAAGAAACTTTGGGATTGCTGAATCTAAAGAAAAAAAATCCATTTTCAAATAGAAAAGCAACGGAGCCATCATAGTATTTTTGAACTCCTCCAAAAGGAAGGGTGGCAATTTGACCATTTACCCTCCTGGGGCTGATAGATTCTATTTTTATCTGGAAAGTAAGGGTCAATTTGATTGTATAGCCGTATGCAATGCACAAAAGATGATGCCCGTACGGTTGTTCAATTCTATCTTTTTTTCCTATTATTCTTGATCTTCCTTTTCTGTTCCTTTCATCACATCAGATAGAGAAACCTTCTATCATCAGGGTAATGATCCATCAACCCGCGAGTTCTTTTTATGAGGCGCAGACGGGAGAATTTATCCTGGAAGCGGAAGAACTGCTTAAACTACGCGAAACCCTCACAAGGGTTTATGTACAAAGGACGGGCAAACCTTTATGGGTTGTATCTGAAGACATGGAAAGAGACGTTTTTATGTCAGCAACAGAAGCCCAAGCTTATGGAATTGTTGATCTTGTAGCAGTTGAATGAAAAAAAATGGATTTTGTGAAAATCCGTGATGTGATATTTTATCTCCGAGTTTAACTATTAAATAAAAAAATTCATAATCATCCGGTTAGGATCAATCTAAACCAGCCCATTATGTATATATTCAACATGCCAACCATTAAACAACTTATTAGAAATACAAGACAGCCCATTCGAAATGTCACGAAATCCCCCGCTCTTGGGGGATGCCCTCAGCGTCGAGGAACATGTACTAGGGTGTATGTGCGACTCGTTTAGATCATGAGCTGATACAAAAAAGCAAGAAACCGCTTCCAGTATGAATGATTAGTCCAGTGAATAGGATCGAATGGAAGAAGGAACTCCATTTACTATCTACTTACTATCTAAAAATAAGCCACTCGATCCCTCTATTGTGTATAAAATTTATGGTTTCCACTGGTGCAAATCCAATCACCTGAATTTAAGATGAGAAACAATTCTCCATTGGTAGCAAATCGTTATCCATTAAGCGGAGGAAATCTTATTGAAATTCAAAAAAAACAGAAAAATGAAGTTCTCGCTCGGTCAAGAACGGACTACGAGGGTCAGCTACCCAGCGAAATTTCATAATTCAATACCGTTACTGTATAGGCGGGTCTTATTGTGAAAGACCTGTTACTGGATAATTCATGAGTAGAGCCAAAGAGTGTGATGTGAACTATACAAGTTACCAATAACATTGATGAAATATTAAATAAATGAAGTAAAGGCTCCGGTGTATAGAGAAGACCTCACCGTTTAAGAAGTAACCATAGAAACGAGGAAACCCACTATTTCTTTATCTATTTAATTTCTATTTCTTTTAAAATACCAAAAAAAATAAAAAAATCGTGGTTGGGGAGGTTATAGTAGCCAAAGCCATTGGAATTTGTATTTTATACATTGGAAAAATCCGTTTGGTTATTAATAGACCAGGACGGGTAAAAGAATAACTGAAAGAAACGAAATCAATTAGTTATTTGTCAAAATTTTATTTATTCAATGACCAGAATTAAACGCGGATATATAGCCCGGAGGCGTAGAACAAAAATTCGTTTATTTGCATCAAGTTTTCGGGGGTCTCATTCAAGACTTACTCGAACTATTACTCAACAGAAAATAAGAGCTTTGGTTTCGGCTCATCGGGATAGGGATAAGCAAAAGAGAAATTTTCGTCGTTTGTGGATCACTCGGATAAACGCAGTAATTCGAGAAGGGAGAGTATTCTATAGTTATAGTAAATTAATACATGATCTATACAAGAAGCAGTTGCTTCTTAATCGTAAAATATTGGCCCAAATGGCTATATCAAATAGGAATTGTCTTTATATGATTTCCAACGAAATAAGAAAAAAAGTAGATTGGAAAGAATACACCGGAATAATTTAAATGGAGTTCCCCGGAGAATGAACTCCGGGAAGGTGGGGTCAAAATGACTATAAGAAAATATGCTAAAGTAGTCAAAATGAATGAACACGTTCAATAAAAAAAATCTTTTTTTCTGGTTCGTTTTTTTTTTCTTACGACAGCATAATAAAATCTGGATTCTCCAATTTGTCAAACAAAACACCAATCCGCGTTTGAGTTCGGAAAGAAAAAGAATAAGCCTATTTATTTCTGGTTCTAAGACCAGTCGTTCTGGTGGTCGACTCGATTCTTTCAAATTGTTTCTCATTATTGAGAAAAGGTAACAAAGATAAAATACGAGCTTGTTTTATAGCAATAGTGATTAATCGTTGTTGTTTCAAGGTCAATCTATTCACTCGTCTAGATAATATTTTTCCTTGTTCACTAATAAATCGACTAATTAAACTCATGTTTCTATAATCAATTCGATCCCCCGATTGAATCGGGGGCAAACGCCTACGAAAAGATCGCTTGGATTTCAGAAAAGATCGCTTGGATTTATCCATGGTTTTGTTGTTTAGTTTATTTCTTAATTGTCATTTTTTTTTTTTTACTCCAATTTTTTATTTAAATGAAATATCTTCTATTTATATTTCAATATGTTCTATATAATGGCATTTTTCCCCTTTCAAGGATAAGACATACTCGATTTGATTTATTTCTTGATTTCCACATGAATCGTATGTTTGTAACAATAGGGACAGAATTTTCTTAATTCTAGTCGATTTGGCATATTGTGCCGGTTTTTTTGAGTAATATATCTGGAAATGCCCGTTGATACCTTCTTAACACCGTTTTGGATACAACCGGTACATTCCAAAATCACCGTTACCCGTGCATCTTTCCTCTTAGCCATGAACCTCCTTTTGATTTTTGATTTGCTCAACTCTTCTATTTTGATTCGAAATGAAGAAAAAGAAAGGAAGGAAAAAATAGAAGTTACTAACTTGCAATCCAACTCTAAAAGATCAAAATCAATAAAGTAATAATAAATCAAAGCAAAGCCATAGTAAAGAATAATAAGTAAGACAATGATTTAGAAACTCTATTTAAACCCGAAGGACATCAGTTAAAGATCTTGTATTCTTGCCCTAGACCCCGATTTTCCTACTCTACCTCCCGTGACTCTATTATTTATTATTAATATTGATTTAATTCGAATTGGAACCTGAGTTTCGCAGACGTTGAATCCACTTTTCTTCTTTCTCTTTCGTCCCTTAGTCTAAAAATTAGAAAAAAAAGGGAAAAAAGAGAAAAGGAGTGGGGGGGTTAGTCACAGATTTGAAATTGTATCTCTATTCTTCTTCATTCTTTCCGATGTCAATAACTAAAATGAAAAAAAGGGAAATGTCAACGCATCCGGGAAAAAACGATTAATCTCTATCAATAGACCTGCTAAAGCCCCGAACCATAGCGTACTTAGTACTGGGGCCACGGAGAGATATGTTTTTAGATCTCGCATTGAAAAACCTCCCTTTTTTATTTATTGTAATACAGAAAAAGATAATGCATATATGATCAGATGCATATGTAATTAAGGGCCACTTATAGTTGTACACGGAATCCTCAATTCCACTTGAAATGTAAAACGCTCTATAAGACTTTCCCCTTCTTATTATATGTTAAATGAGACCAAAAAGACGAAATGGGTAGAAAATTTGTGTTTCTCAATGCAGGAAATAGGGGTGTGGAAAACAAGACAGGAATTCTCTACAATGACACTGTAAGACAATTGAAGGGATGTGGCGCAGCTTGGTAGCGCGTTTGTTTTGGGTACAAAATGTCACGGGTTCAAATCCTGTCATCCCTACCTATTACTGCTTCTTTGAGCAGTAACGAGGAATCAATCGAGATCGATTCAAATTGCACGGAATCATTCATTTTTGTGAAACTATAGAATATATGCATATAAAAGTGTTAAAAAAAGAATCCTTTTTTTTATGTTTACATTCTTTTCTATTCTTATTAAGAAAGCGCTCTTAGTTCAGTTCGGTAGAACGTGGGTCTCCAAAACCCGATGTCGTAGGTTCAAATCCTACAGAGCGTGATTTTTTCTTCATGAGTCGAATTAGACTGAAATAGATTCAGCAGTCACTTGCACAACAATTCCAATTTGACCTCCTGTGGATTAAATAAAGGAAGAGGCCAATCAAAAAAGAAATGTTAATTAATCAAAGGTCCAACTGATCACCACGCCTGTATTGTAAATATGCAGTTACGAATAACCCAGCCAAAGTAATAGGAATTAGACCTAACACGATTCCAAATAGAAAAACTTCAATCATTTCAATTTTTTGAAAAGGAGAAAAAAAGAGGTAATATCTATACCTAAATATTAATCCGAATTGACGCGAATCTCAATGACCAAAAATTGACAATTAACGTGGTAACTAACTCTAGAATAGACGGAATTTCAAAGAAGGATTTACTTTCTGAATTGTTTCTTTCAAATAGAAATTTTAAATAAGTCGTATCTTGCTCAGACCAATAAAGAGAGCTGAAGTTATAGTTAAAGCCACTAGTAGAAAACCGAAATAACTAGTTATAGTAAGCATGAAGGGGCTAAATGAAATATGTTATTTTTATACATATGTTTCTAAAGCATTTACCTGAGTTTCCATTTTTTCAAAATGGGAAGATGTCCAAAAAGACCCATTGAAAGAATAAGTTCAATTGAAAGTTTTTGATTCATCTATCATTATAGATAGCACGAACGGGGAGAAAGTGACGGGCATATAAAATGAAACTGCTTAATCATTTCTAACATCTAGCCATCTCGCGATTCTTATCAAACGAGTCGTTGAGCATAAACTAATAATACGAACTGGAGCGTGTAACTTCATTCACAAATGAAACTCTTTTTGAATTCTTATTTGTGAATGAAATTTTTAGGGAATACTCTTTTT